GCCAAATCTTATGAATTCGGGTCGATTGGATCGGGTGAAAAATCCTATTGTTTTGGTTGTGGACTCAAGGGTTCAGGTTCAAACATGTTCTTTGAAGAAATATATGAGTTCTATTATAATAGAAAAAAATATGTTTTTTTTATTCCATTATTAAGTAAATCGAGAAAAGGAAAAACATAATAAGAAACGACACTCCTATCATAGGAATAGCCTTGTTGCTGCTTCAATAACAAGCATTTCCGTTTTCAAATCAAATAAATCATTTGATCTATGATTCATTGGAACAAGGAATGGCCTGGCTAGGTACTGGCCAGGCCGGGGGAATAAAAGAAAGAACCTTTCGGACGAAATCAAAGAGGTACTCTTTTCTTTCTATTAGAGATATCTGTTTCGAATCATTATCTAAAGGGAATTGATGATTGATCAAATTCGTCTATATTTATAGAATAAAGAAAGATAAGGAAAAACTTTTATCAACCTTTACTTCACGCGTCACATAGGAATTCTCCTTTTAAAATTGGGAGAGATGGCTGAGTGGACTAAAGCGGCGGATTGCTAATCCGTTGTACGAATTATTTGTACCGAGGGTTCGAATCCCCCTCTCTCCGTTTCTTCTGATCACTTGATATTTCCCTTTCGAATTCGAAAAAATCTATAAACCCCTTTCTCATAGTTAAATGTATGGAATGGAGAAAGAAAATCCTAAGAAAATTCAGAAATCGAGCAAGGAAAAACCCCTGATTTTTTTATTCATCACGTCCAGGATTACGTCCTGGATCATTAGATAGGAATCCGAAGATGAAGAGAGAAACAAAGAATATCACTACTGTGTAAACGAAGAGTTTGAGAGTAAGCATTACACAACCTCCAAGATCATTTTGGGGGAAATAGGGGAATAGATTCTCCATTTTTGTACCACATATTCCGTTTTGACACCAAGAAAAGAAGCGGTTTCTAGAAAACATAAGGAATTTGTAGGAATGAATTTGTAATAAGATTCTGATTCTTTCGTTAACAAAAAGATCTCTCATACCTACAATTAGGTATTGTAGGGACCATACATAGGGTCTTCGACCCCCAGAAGGAATGAAGAAATGAGGTGATTCCGATTCATCTCGGTTATCCAAAAGAATTTCCATGTTTGAGTCGAGGGTTCATTATCTGATCTTATCAATTCTTAAGAATAGAATTTTTTTTTTATCGAATAAATCATGAATGTTTCTAAGACAGTATTAAAGATCTCATCGAAAACTTACAGCAGCTTGCCAAACAAGGGCTAAGAGAAAAAAGAGCACAGGTATGACTGGCATAACATCTACGATTGGATTGAAAAAAGCATAAGCTTCGGGCAATTTGGCGAAGAAAAAGCTACTCGAATGAAGGGCAGAATTAAGACAGATCAAACTAAAGATATTAAGCATAACAAACATTTTGTTCTTGGAGAAAATTTCATTATTATTGGGTTATTAATATAAGGGGAAAATGAAGAAAGAAGGGAAAGTAGGCCGCAAAATCTTTCTTTTTCTTTGAACTCCCTCAATCAAAAATCCTTCAATTCTCAAATGAGAATAGAAGGAATCATACCTTACATACAATATCTTAATTGAATTATATGTAATGATCAATAAATTCATTTTGATTCTACATCTACATGTGTAGAATCATAGCAACAACCAATTCAATAGATATTGGGGCTGGAATTGACGAACAACCAATACCGATATTAGTGTTTATCGGTGTCGAATAGAAATAAAAATGGGGCGTGGCCAAGTGGTAAGGCAACGGGTTTTGGTCCCGTTACTCGGAGGTTCGAATCCTTCCGTCCCAGACCAATTCTATCATAACAAAGATGGTTGTTTTTAACAATCTTCTGTTTAAGGGTGTAATGTTGGATACAATGTGATCCAATCTTTCTTTGTGATTTCTAATGATTCTTCTATAGAATCATATCTTCCCTTTCGATTTTGTTTCTCACAAACAAACGGATCGAGTATCAATGACATGTGGATGGAAATAAATATCTTTTTTGATATAGGTAGGATGGGAACAAAGATCAAAGTGAAATTCAAAAAAAAAAAAAACTGGGTGGGCCATTCAGCGTATGTTCGCCCCCTCGCCCATATTCATATTGAAGGTTAGTTAGTCATTTGGATAAACTTTATGCCCCATATCTATGATATTTGGATTCTCACATGATGCATTCTGAGTCGAAATGCGAAATAAAAGAGAAGTCTCTACCTTCCCTAAAGTAAATATAAATAAAGATAGGGTAGACAAAATGACTAATGTGGATCCTGAATCCTAAAAAACGGGGGGGTTCTTGGTATTAATTCCATCGCTGGAATTAAAGCTCCTGAGACTGGGGTGGGACAAAATCAAACAAAATAGTAACAACGAATTGATATGAACCCATTTTGCTTTGTACTTATACAAGACAGGATAGCATCCCATAAGAAGATCCTTTTAAACTGGCTTTGGGTATGATTCATGATCCCCATGGAATTCGTGTCGATATGAGTTAATCCGCAAAGGAAAGGAAGGTATCAATTTCAAGACCCTTGTCATCCGGATCTTATTAACAAACAAGAAAATTCAATACGGAACAGATTATTTTCTTTGGACCTAATTTCTTTTATTTTGTATTTGATTTGGCTCCAATGAATAATTGGAAATCGATGTAGCGATCAATTGGGGGAGGGGGGAAATTCATACATTCACTTTACTTTATGGAAAGATTCCTGAATCTGAAGTAAGGAAAAATCTGTAGAAAATGAACCATGCCTATATGTATTGTTATTGTTCTATTTCAGCGATCAGTGACACCGGTGTTTCAGTTTTGGCGAAAAAGGTCTGCGATCCCTTAAATACCCACGATTACCCCCGGTAACACTTGTTTGGTGTATCTGATGAATACGATAAAATCAGACTCCTACGATTCTGATTTTATCAATCAGATGAAAGAATACCTGAAAGAATACCGACCTTAATCTTTTCTTTCATGAGCCCCTTCTATCCATCCCCAAGAAAACAAAACAATTGGATTTGTTTCTTGACCCATTTATCTGGTTTAAATTATTGATGATTCAATCGGAAAGGAAACATAGAGGTCTCTTATGATGATCAAATTCGCGTCTGATTTAATTAATCAGATATCTGCTAAACATTTTTAGACCCTCGTTGTACTGACTTGTTGATGGATTTAGAGATTCAATTCAGTCTTTACTGGAAAACTTATTTCCAATAATGATGTCGAAGTAGGAAATTCTTGAAATTGTTTTTTATGATTCCTTATAAATTCTTTCTACTCGAAGAAGTGTGACATTGGTGAATCTATCCTATCGAGTCACTTGCGATCTTTCCCGGTCATTGGAATAGCTTATTTGGTTAATGACTCATTCTGTTCCGGTATCGGTAATCTAATTAAAGACCCTTCTTTAGTTTTAGTTGTTTGAGAAAGAATTGGATCTTTCATGATTCATCATCCCTAACAATCTGTTGAAGATGTAAAGAAGTGTTAAGCAACGCATTTCTTCGTGTTTTTTATAAATGTGTTTCATTCTTCTAATAAAATATGGGGTTAAATTATATTCTTGCTGAGACTTCTCCAGATCCATATATGAAAATGAAAGTATGGAGGACTTCATATACTATATACCGATTGAGCCAATGACTATTCATGATTCCATATTGAATCAATTCCATACCGGTCCAAAATTAGAGGAATGTTATGGTAAAACTTCGTTTGAAACGATGTGGTAGAAAGCAACGTGCGACTTGAAGGACATTATTGGCTGTGGATTCTTGTACCCACCATTTTATATATCAAAGAAGATGCTCTCGGCTCGACATAGCTTGTTCTATTCCACTAGGACCCCAATTTTGGGGCTGTAATAAAATAATATAATTATAATATAGCACATGATGGAGCTCGAGCATAAAGAATTGGTTCGTTTAGCAGAGAGAAGGATCTAGGGTTAATGCCAATCAATAAGTTGGAACAACTTCGTAAGTATATCTTCGGTATAGAAATTGAAAGGATCAAGTTCGAACAAGTAAAAAAAAAAAAAAAGTAAAATGAATTTGTCGAAATAGTTTTACCAATTCCGATCAAAAGTGTATCACAGGGGAATCAATCGTTTCCATAGAACGAAATAAAAAAAGGTATGTTGCTACCATTTTGAAACAATTAAGGATCACCGAAGTAATGTCTAAACCCAAGGATTCAAAGCAAAGATAAAATAAAGGATACCGGAACAAGGAAACACCGTTTTCAATTGTCTCAACAACTAGATCAGAATGGGGAAGAAATAAAATCGACTCTAGGCGAGACAAACAAAAGAGGTTAGAGACGGCTCAATAAATGTCTAAGGATTTCCCTTCGAGCTCTTTGAGAATTACCCAACTTGAGTTATGAGTACGAATGATATTTTTTTTTTTTTTTTCAGGAAGGAAGAACAAAAAAAAATGACTCAAATCATAGTCTAATTGATGATTTTGTGGATCTATTTGCCACTACAATACATAAATTCGAATCATTCTTTTTCGAGCCGTACGAGGAGAAAACCTCTTATACGTTTCTAGGGGGGGTTGTTCATTTATGTCTATCCCAATGAGTCATCTATCGAATCGTTGCAATTGATGTTCGATCCCGAAGAGAGGGAAGAGATCTTCGTAAAGTGGGTTTTTACGATCCGATAAAGAACCAAACTTATTCAAATGTTTCCGCTATTCTATATTTCCTTGAAAAAGGCGCTCAACCTACAGGAACTGTTCATGATATTTCAAAGAAGGCGGAGGTATTTAAGGAATTTCGAATTAATCAAACGAAATTAATGAAATAAAAAAAAAGGGGGGGGGTGCCCAGTATCTAGCTTTGTCTAATTGTTTCTCCACCATTCCTTATTTTTTTTCTCTATTCTCTATTCATTGTTGCTCTCACATGACCCCGTATCATAGAACTATAAAAAAAAAAATATCTTCTCTTGATATGAGACAGATAGAAAAAAGATTGAGTGAATAGATGAAATAACTGGGAAATTATGGGATTACCATCAATCAGATGGTTTTCGTTGGGACTCCACCAACAAACAAAAGGTCAATCTTGCTTATTATACCTCTATTGAATAAATATTGAATAAACCCGACATTTTTTCCTACCGGAATTCCTTATTTATTTCCCTACTCATACTTCATCCCTTATCTATGTTGTAGTGTCACTCCAACACAAGTCCTTGTTTTATTTATTGAATTGGTTTTCTCAACATTCAATTCATATTGACAATGGTGTATCGAACAAATATAATTCGATCGTGGATAAATAGATCTATTTATCCACATTTCATAAGTTTGTTTCTTTATTTCACTCAAACGATGGGTTCGTCAATTTCGTTGTGACATCAAGAAGTATCTTAGTTAATATAATGAAAAAAAAAAAATAGAGTATGGGTAGTCTATCCATTTTTACATCTATTTAGATTTTATCTATAATTTATCCCAGAATCAGTTGTATTTTCATCTGATCTCTGTTCATTTTTATGTTCACAATTGATCATCAAATCTTTCTTTTTGATCTGTTGCTAGCTCAATGTTTTGACGAGGTCGGGCAATCGAATCTCTTTATTTATTTTTTATTCCGATCGTATCTACACACCCTATTTATATGGGTTGCTAACTCAACGGTAGAGTACTCGGCTTTTAAGTGCGGCTATGGTCTTTTACACATTTTGATGAAGCAACGGATTCGTCCATACCATTGGTAGAGTTTGTAAGACCACGACTGATCCTGAAAGGGAATGAAAGGAAAAAACAGCATGTCGTATCAATGGAGAACTCTTAGAATACTTCAACGGATCGATACAAAATCTTGTTTTGATTCTTTTCTTGGAAAGGGGTCAAATCAATTCAAGTTGGGTCGAGTGAATAAATGGATAGAGCCCTATAGCTCCAATTATAGGGAAACCAAAAGCAACGAGCTTCTGTTTGTTCTTAATTCGAATGATTACCCGATCTAATTAGACGTTAAAAATATATTAGTGCCTGATGTGGGAAAGGGTTCTCTTGTGAGTGGATCATCAATTCCTTTTTTTTCATGAATCCTAACTATTCTCTATTATGTTCTCTATTATGTAGTGGAGACGAATGTGTAGAAGAAACGGTATACTGATCAAAATTCATTATTCCAAAGTCAAAAGAGTGATCGGGTTGTAAAAATAAAGGATTTCTAACCATCTCTTGTAACTATAACGAACATAAATAAATTAGATGGAAATAGGATCTGTTGATTGTCCTTTCTGGCTCCGGGGTATCTATTCTTTTCTTACTATATACCTTGTTCTGACCATATCGTACTATGTATTATTTGATAACTCAAGAAATCCCCCATTTGGTTCAAGTGTAATTTCAAATGGAAATGGAGGAACTACAAGGATATTTAGAAATGGATGGATTTCGGCAACAATACTTCCTATATCCGTTTCTATTTCAGGAATATATCTACGCGCTTGCTCATGGTCATGCTTTAAATGGATCGATTCTTTATGAACCCGTGGAAAATTTAGATCATGACAATAAATCCAGTTCACTAATTGTGAAACGTTTAATTACTCGAATGCATCAACAGAATCGTTTGATTATTTCGGTTAATGATTCTAATCAAAATCGATTCGTTGGGCACAACAATCATTTTGATTCTCAAATGATATCGGAGGGTTTTGCAGTCGTTGTGGAAATTCCATTCTCGCTGCGATTGGTATCTTCCCTAGAAGAAAAAGAAATAGCAAAATCTCATAATTTACGATCTATTCATTCAATATTTCCCTTTTTCGAGGACAAGTTATCACATTTAAATCATGTGTCAGATATACTAATACCCCACCCCATCCATCTGGAAATCTTGGTTCAAACCCTTCACTCTTGGATACAGGATACTCCTTCGTTGCATTTATTGCGATTCTCTCTCTACGAGTATTGGAATTCAAATAGTCTCATTACTCCAAAAAATGCCATTTCCCTTTTTTCAAAAGAGAATCAAAGATTCTTCTTGTTCCTCTCTAATTCTCATGTATATGAATGTGAATTCATATTCATTTTTCTCCGTAAACAACCCTTTCATTTACGATCAAAATCTTTTGGATCCTTTCTTGAGCGAACACATTTCTATGCAAAAATAGAATATCTTGTAGTAGTGCTTTGTAACGATTTTCAGAAAACCCTATGGTTGTTCAAAGACCCTTTTATGCATTATGTCAGATATCAAGGAAAATCGATTCTGGCTTCAAGGGGGGCTCGTCTTCTGATAAAGAAATGGAAATCTCACTTTGTCAACTTTTGGCAATGTCATTTTGACTTGTGGTCTCAACCGGCCAGGATCCATATAAAGCAATTATATAATCATCCCTTCCATTTTCTGGGCTATCTTTCAAGTGTACGACTAAACTCTTCGGTGATAAGGAGTCAAATGCTAGAGAATTCGTTTCGAATAGATACTGCTATTAAAAAATT